TAAAAGATTTTAATAATAAGAAAGAAGAGTAATCTCAAACTTTTAATCAAGCGAGTAAAGTAATATGATAAATACGTCGGATATTTGGCAGAAGATGGGAAATTGAATAAGTCATAGGAAAAGGACGTAGTATTAGCGGCATTTGCCCTATACGTGCAAATAAAAATCGGGCATATTTTGATTTTTACTCGGAGTAGAGCATAAACCTAAAAGAATTGAAAAACCCACCTAGGAACAAGAAAATGACATCGTGATTTGGATTAGATCTCGATGAAAGAATACATCAATGAGAAATTAGTTAAATAAGTTTAATGGATTTTGTTTATTATAAATGGTTTTTTTTATTATAGATATAAAGAAAATTAACAAAACTCACTTAAAAAATGGAAGAAAAAGCCACTTCTTTACGTTTACAAAAATCTAAAATTAGATTAGAAAGGAAAAAGATCTTACTATGAATAAAAAAAAGAAAGGGGAATGAAATCTACACATTGATTCTTTTTTTTTTTCGCAATTTTTGGTGAACCGTATGCATCAAAAGGTGCGTGTACGGCTCTTTAGGGATACAAATTTTATCCTCGTCAACCGACTTTATCGAGAAAGATTACTTTTTTTAGGCCAAGAGGTTGATAGCGAGATCTCAAATCAACTTATTGGTCTTATGGTATATCTCAGTATAGAGAATGATAACAAGGATCTGTATTTATTTATAAACTCTCCTGGGGGGTGGGTAATACCCGGAGTAGCTATTTATGATACTATGCAATTTGTGCAACCCGATGTGCATACAATATGCATGGGATTAGCTGCTTCAATGGGATCTTTTATCCTGGTCGGAGGAGAGATTACCAAACGTCTAGCATTCCCTCACGCTTGGCGCCAATGAGTTTTTTAAGAAAAAAAGAATATATATGCCTTCGCCATATGAAATAAGTAATAATAGCACGGCACTTAGAATTCGATATGAGAATTTTTTTTTTCAAAACATTAGATTATATATCGAAAGAGTAGTATGAAATTAGTATAAAATAAAGGGTATTCCCGATTTGATCTTATCTATCGGGGCCTTTTCAGCGTCACAAACTTTTTTGTTTTCAAATCGCATATATATATATAAAAAAAAAAAAAGAAACTTTGGGATTGCTGAATCACAGACGAGATAAATATAGATAAAGCAGCGGAGCCATCATAGTATTTTTTAACTGCTCTGAAAGGAAGGATGGTAATTGGAGCATTTGCCGATTCGGATCGGATAAACCCCATATCATCTCTATTTTTTTTATCTTTCTTTGATGGAAGGGAAAAGGAAATTCCATTGTAGAGCCGTATGCAATGCACAAAAGATGCCTGTACGGTTGCTTAATTCTATCTTTTTTTTTTTATTTATTATTCTTTATCTCCTCTCCTCAACTCATCATGGGAGAGAGAAGAACTTTTTGTTATATCATCAGGGTAATGATACATCAACCCGCGAGTTCTTTTTATGAAGCACAAACGGGAGAATTTATCCTGGAAGCAGAAGAACTACTGAAACTGCGCGAAACCCTCACAAGGGTTTATGTACAAAGAACGGGCAAACCCTTATGGGTTGTATCCGAAGATATGGAAAGGGATGTTTTTATGTCAGCAACAGAAGCCCAAGCTCATGGAATTGTTGATCTTGTAGCGATTGAATAAAAATAGCAGCGATCATATGCAAATATGCAACTTGAGGTTTTATCTTCTTAGTATCGGGTTTCATAATATTTTATTCATTTATTATTAAATACAGAAGTAATTCATAATCATTCGGTTAGGATCGATCTAAACCAGCCTATTCAGTATGTATACAATTCTGCATGCCGACTATTAAACAACTTATTAGAAACACAAGACAGCCAATCAGAAATGTCACGAAATCCCCCGCTCTTCGGGGATGTCCTCAGCGCCGAGGAACATGTACTAGGGTGTATGTGCGACTCGTTCAGATCACCGCTGGAACAAAATAAATAAAGGAAACTCATTTTCCAGTATCAATGATCAGTACCCATGAAAAAGAGAAAAAAGATCTATTCTATCCTTCTATTGTGTTGTGTATGAAATTTATGGTTTCCATTGGTGCAAATCCAATCACTTCAATTTGGAATTGAAGATGAGAAAAAATTCCTCATTAGTAACAAGGGGTTATTCATTAAGCAGGGGAAATCCTATTTCCAAAGACGAAATCTTATGCTTCTACTCTTGCAAAAACGGACTAAGAGGGTCAGCTACCCAGCTAATCTTCATAATTAAATACCGTTACTGTATAGGTAGATCTCGTTGTGAAAGACCTATTACTAGATAATTCATGAGTAGAGCCAAAAGAATATGAACTGTACAAGTTAATTTACCAATAACCTTGATTAAATGAAGTAAAGTAAGGGGCTCCGGTGTATAGAGAGGACCTCACCGTTTAAAGCGTAACCATAGAAACGATGCAATCCACTATTTCTTTATTCATTTCGATTTCTTTTTTTTTTTTTTGATACCTAGAGTGTCAATACAATTTCTTAGTTCGTTTCGAGGTAAAATGCCTATAAAAAAATAAAAATTGTGGTCGGGAAGGTTATAGTAGCAAAAGCCATTGGAATTTTTATTTTATACATTGGAAGAATCCGTTTTGTTATTAATCAACTAGGGAAGAGGAAAAGAATAACTAAAACAAAGTAAATCAATTAGTTATTCATTAAAGTTTCATTTATTCAATGACCAGAATTAGACGAGGATATATAGCTCGGAGACGTAGAACAAAAATTCGTTTATTTGCATCAAGCTTTCGGGGGGCTCGTTCAAGACTTACTCGAACCATTATTCAACAGAAAATAAGAGCTTTGGTTTCATCTCATCGAGATAGAGATAGGCAAAAAAGAGATTTTCGTCGTTTGTGGATAACTCGGATAAATGCAGTAATTCGCGAGAGCGGGGTATCTTATAGTTATAGTAGATTTATACACAATCTGTACAAGAAACAGTTGCTTCTTAATCGTAAAATACTTGCGCAAATAGCTATATTAAATAGGAATTGTCTTTATATGATTTCGAATGAGATCATAAAATAAAAAAATTGGATAAGGACTCTGTCAGAATATTTAAAATGGAGTTCGCTGTGGAGAATGAACTCCGGGAAGGTAGAGTAGAAATTAGTATGATCAAGAGAATAGGATAAAGTCGCTCAAAATCAAATGAGAAAACAAGTCCAATAAAAAAGGATTTTGTCTTACCCGATGCTTGGTTCTTTCTTACGATACAACAATAAAATCGGCGTTTTATTCTCGAATTTTTCAAACACAATATCAATTTGAGTTCAAATAGGAATTTTGTTTCAATTCCGGAGTAAGTCTATTTTTTAGTTATTTCTGGTTCTAAGACCTGTAGTTTTGTAGGTCGACTCGCTTCTTTCAAATTGTTTCTCATTATTAAGAAAAGGTAACAAAGATAAAATACGAGCTTGTTTTATAGCAATAGTAATTAACCGTTGTTGTTTTAAGGTCAATCTATTTACCCGTCGAGGTAATATTTTTCCCTGTTCACTAATAAATCGACTAATTAAACTCATGTTTCTATAATCAATTCGATCCCCCGAGTGAATCGGGGGCAAACGCCTACGAAAAGATCGCTTAGATTTAAGAAAGAGTCGTTTGGATTTATCCATGGTTTTTTTATTCCTTATTCCAATCCCGAAAATAATATTTCGATCTGATCCAAAAAAATGATTTAATTTATAAGTAAAAAGTTGGTTTTTTTTATATTTAATTTTCTATTTAGTTAAGTTATCTAAATGTTTGTTTATAATTTCGAATAATCTATATTTATTATTCTATATAGAATATTCCTTTTCTATGTCCTTTTTCATGTTCCTTGTAAGAGTGACACACAGACACTTGATTCGATCTATTTCTTTATTTCCCCGTGAATCGTATGTTTGTAACAATAGGGACAAAATTTTCTCAATTCCAACCGACTAGGCGTATTGTGTCGATTCTTTTGCGTAATATATCGGGAAATCCCCGTTGATTCTTTATTAAGACCATTTCGACTACAATTGGTACATTCTAAAATAATCCTTGCTCGGACATCTTTACCCTTGGCCATGAACCTCCTTTGAGTTTTTGATTCAACGAACTCTTCTATTTTCCGACTGAAGCGAAAAAAAAAAAGAAGAAAAAAAAATAATAAAAGTTGCTAACTCGAAATTATGAAAGATTTCGTTGCAATCACAACAGAATATAGTAAGTAATATTAAAAGAATTTCTAACTATATTTTATTTCGAATAGAATTCGCGATTTGAAGTATACTATACTATTTCATTGAAATATCTTGTATGATATTCTTGTCCTAGACTAGATTCCTAGACACATTTCCAGTTCCGTTCTCAATAGAATATATTATTTCTATTTATAAATAATATTGGAGGATGAACCCGAATTTGAATCTACTTTTTATTTCTCTTTCCTCATTTCTTTATTCTACTGATAATTAGAAATTATATCTAATTCTATTTTTTAGAAAAAAAGAAAAGAGGGGGGAGGGATTAGTCACAGATCTTTTGATTCTATCTCTAATCTTCTTCACCCCTTCACATGTCAATACCTAGAACGAAAAAAAAGGGAATGTCAACGCATCCGGGAATAAACGATTAATCTCTATCAATACACCAGCTAAAGCCCCAAACCATAGAGTACTTAGTACCGGTGCCACGGAAAGATATGTTTTTAGATCTCGCATTTAAAATCCTCCTTCTTTATTGTTTATTGTTAATACATATATGATCAGATGTATATCGAAGTACTTGATGTATCTAAGTAGTTAAGGACTGCTTGTATTTGTACACGGAATTCCGAATTCAAATTGAAATGTACAACGATTCAGTAGATACGAATATGATTTGACTTTTCTGAAAACCAAAAAATACGTCCCTTTCCGTCCGAGCATTTCCAAAAAATAGTTATTTTTTTAGTTCTTTTTTACGAGGGTTTTCATA